GATGCTTATATAGTGTATATTTTAATATAGGATGCCGTTATTACAGTATATTAATATAAAATTGTAATGAATTAAAATCATTAATATATACTTTAATTATAAATATGGCTCATATGATAGCATTGTCGGTGCCAAATTGCTCTAAAGTGCAATAAAGATTCATTAATATATAATTTAAAGATATAGCGCTAATCGAAACTTCCTGGTTTAGGGGTTTGACAGGAAAACAAGGATCGCCCAGCGTAGGGGGGTAGGGGGGTTTGTCGCGTAGAAACCGGGGGATTCCAATAGTGTATTGTGAGGAAAGAACTAACCCTTATGCACTTGATATCCATATATGTGATTCTTTATATAATATCATTACAACATTCAACATCAGTTCTCTGCTTCAAAGTTTAGTTCGACCTTATTAGTTCTTCTTAGCTTACACTGTGAGATGCAAGCTGAAAGGAAAAAAGAAAAAGAGAAACCTATGCATATAAGAGAATGCCCGGCTTGGTGGGTAACGGGCAATAAGGTTAACCGCATCAACCAGATGCATGGCATTCGGCTTTCAGTGAGTGGTTTCTTAAGGATTGTACTTGAAATAGGAGCCAAATGCAAGAAATAGTTCACTAAATGCGACTCTCGATATTTGTCCGTGATCATCATTAATAGTATGCATATCGATAAATCGTTGGTCGGTTCTTACTACATTAAGTAATACCGATGATTAGAGTTGGTGGATAGAGACAGAGCTCGTGTTAGCTGAAGTTATGTTGTTATAACAATTAATCCAGGTCAAAGTAATAAATATGGTTGTGTCCCTATTTTGCTTAATGTAAACCTTGGATTTGTGCTGATGTATGAGGGGTTGAAACCACTTATGTTGATAATACATATAATGTACTACTCATAACTAATATAGTTATGGGTAAATACATACATGCAATATTATACATAATCATGTAATATATACACAATGTATGTGGTATATTAGATTCGTTATTTAACATAGGCGCGTCAGAGGGTAGTTTAACTTAGAATCTTAGCTTTGGGAGTTAAGGGTGGGAGTTAAAATCTCCTCTCTCTGAGCACTAGGGAGGGTTTTAACCCCCGGCTTCCGGATTACAAGACCGGCGCTCTTACACTGAGCTACTAGGGCAGGCTCATTCGAGGGCTTTGTTTTCGGCTCATCCGGCTAGCGGGGCTAAAATTAGGAAGATAGTGAAATAGATTACAGAGGCAATTTGGCCGATGATGATAAATGGGTGTTCTACAGGCATGCCTCCAATTCAGGTTAGGATAAGTATATCTGCCACTAGGGTTCAGAACAAGAATTGGGTGAGTGGTCGGAAAGTTAGGCCTCGTTGTTTAGAGGTGTGAAGGATGGGGACAACTATTAGGACTAGAATAGAGAATAGTAGTGCAAGTACTCCTCCTAGTTTATTGGGGATTGAGCGAAGGATTGCGTAGGCAAACAAAAAGTATCACTCAGGCTTAATGTGGGGAGGGGTGACTAGGGGATTAGCTGGTGTAAAATTGTCTGGGTCTCCTAGAAGATTAGGTGCAAATAGGGCTAGGGATGTTAGGCCTAGAAGTATGGCTACAAACCCAAGTAGGTCTTTGTATGAGAAGTAAGGGTGAAACGAGATTTTATCGGCATCGGAGTTAATCCCCGCTGGGTTATTGGATCCTGTTTCATGAAGGAAAAGAAGGTGTAGGACTGTGGCAGCTGAAATTACAAAGGGAAATAAGAAGTGGAAGGCAAAGAACCGTGTTAAAGTGGCGTTATCTACGGAGAACCCACCTCAAATTCATTGTACTAGGGCACCTCCTACATAAGGGACGGCTGATAAGAGGTTTGTAATTACGGTTGCTCCTCAGAAAGATATTTGTCCTCATGGTAGAACATAGCCTACGAAGGCTGTCATTATTGTCAGTAGGAGTAGTACTACTCCGATGCTTCAAGTTTCTTTATATAGGTATGAGCCGTAGTAAAGTCCTCGGGCAATGTGTATATAAATGCAAATGAAAAAGAAAGATGCTCCGTTAGCGTGGATGTTTCGGATGAGTCATCCGTAACTAACATCTCGGCAAATGTGGCATACAGAGGAAAAAGCTGTTGAAATATCAGAGGTGTAGTGTATAGCTAAAAATAGCCCGGTGAGGATTTGGGTAGCTAGACACAGGCCCAATAGTGATCCAAAGTTTCATCATACTGAGATGTTTGAAGGGGCTGGAAGGTCGACTAGTGCGTCATTAGCGATTTTTAGGAGGGGGTGGGTTTTTCGGAGGTTGGCCATTATGGTTCTTGTAGTTGAATTACAACGGTGGTTTTTCAAGTCATTAGTTTCGGTTAGAGTCCGAGCAGGAATTATGACTTATCTTGTGTCTTTATTTCTTTTAGGGCTGGTTTTGGGGCTTGTTGCTGTTGCATCCAATCCCGCTCCATATTTTGCTGCTTTAGGGTTGGTAGTAGCAGCGGGTGTGGGGTGTGGGGTTTTGGTTGGGCACGGGGGATCTTTCTTGTCTTTGGTGTTATTTTTGATTTATTTGGGGGGAATGCTTGTGGTGTTTGCGTATTCGGCTGCCTTAGCAGCTGAGCCTTTCCCCGAGTCTTGGGGAGACCGTTCCGTTTTAGGGTATGTTATGGTGTATGTGGTAGGGGTGGTGTTGGTTGCAGGTTGGTTTTGGGGTGGGTGGTATGAAACTTCATGAGTGGCAGTGGATGAGTTTAAGGAGTTTTCTGTGCTGCGCGGGGATACAAGTGGGGTGGCTTTTATATATTCTTTAGGTGGTGGAATGTTGGTTGTATGTGCGTGGGTGCTTCTGTTAACACTTTTTGTAGTGTTAGAACTAACTCGGGGCTTAAGTCGGGGGGCCCTTCGAGCAGTTTAGGTGAGGGTTAGTAAAAGGGCCAGTGCTGTTGAAAGGAAAAAGAGAGTGAGGTATGTTTTAATTATCCCCTGCTGAATGTTGCTTGTTGTAGTAATCATAGGAAGGTGTGTAGAAATAATGCTTTTTGGCCCGACTTTCTCAAACCAAGTTTGGTCGACTAGTTGGCTAGCAGTAGCTTGTCCTAGAGTTAAGTTGAGTTTAGGGGTTAGTCGGTGGACGATGGCTGGAAAAAATCCTAGTATATTAGAAAAATTGTGAAGGACAAGGTTAGGGGTTGTTTTAAATTGTTTGTTAGTTAGTGATGCTAGCTCCAGTGCAATTAGAAGGCCTAGGATGGTAACCAGGAGGGCAGCTAATTTAAGGGGGAGAGGTATAGTTATTACGGGGGTTTTGGAGGGCAGGAAGTTTGATGTAATTAAAAGCCCTGCAACAATGCTGCCTCAGGCCAATCGTTTAATTGGGTTAATAACAGCGGGGTTGTTCTCGTTGATGGGTGATAGGGTTGTAAATCGAGGATGTCCCATGGACACGAAAAATACGACACGTAGGCTGTATACAGCAGTGAAGGAGGTGGCTAATAAGGTAAGTGTAAGGGCTCAGGCGTTAAGGTGTGATGTATTTAAGGCTTCAATAATGGCATCCTTAGAAAAGAATCCTGCTAAGAAAGGGGTGCCGGTAAGTGCTAAGCTCCCGATTGTAAGACAGGAAGAAGTAAAGGGGGTAAGATTGTGTATACCCCCTATTTTTCGGATGTCCTGCTCATCGTTAAGGCTGTGAATAATTGACCCGGAACACAGGAACAGTATAGCTTTAAAAAATGCGTGTGTGCAAATGTGGAGGAAGGCTAATTGTGGTTGGTTAAGTCCAATGGTGACTATCATTAATCCTAGTTGGCTGGATGTGGAGAATGCGACGATTTTTTTAATGTCGTTTTGTGTTAATGCGCAAGTAGCGGTAAAGAGTGTGGTGAGAGCCCCAAGGCATAGACAGGTGGTGAGGGCTGTCTGGTTATTTTCCATTAGGGGGTGCAGTCGGATGAGCAGGAAAATTCCTGCAACGACCATGGTGCTAGAGTGTAGTAGGGCAGATACCGGTGTAGGGCCTTCCATTGCGGAAGGGAGTCAGGGATGAAGTCCAAATTGTGCTGATTTGCCGGTAGCGGCTAAAATAAGACCTATGAGTGGTATCGTGAGGTCAAGGTCTTTTGAGGAGGCGAATATTTGTTGAATTTCTCATGAGTTGAGGTTTGTTGCAAATCAGGCTATACTTAAGATGAGTCCAATATCCCCCACCCGATTATATACCACGGCTTGTATAGCAGCTGTATTGGCATCTGCTCGGCCGTATCATCATCCAATAAGTAGAAATGATATAATGCCTACACCCTCTCATCCGATGAACAACTGGAATATGTTGTTGGCAGTTACTAGTACAATCATGGCTACGAGAAATAGTAAAAGATATTTAAAGAATCGGTTTATGTTAGGGTCGGCATGTATATATCAGGATGCAAACTCAAGAATGGATCAAGTTACATAAAGGGCAATTGGGGTAAAGATGATAGAATAGTGATCAAACTTAAAGCTGAGGTTTACATCAAAGGCTGAAGTATTTATTCATTGTCAGTTAGTAACGATTGTTTCGGTGCCCTGATCTAAAAAAATGAATAGGGGGATTAGGCTTACTAGAAAAGCTAGTTTGACGGCGGTTTTTACATTGGTGAGGGCTCAGTCTTCTTGACGAGGGGTTGGATTAAGGGTGGTTATAAGGGGGTAAATAAGAAGTGCGAAGATCATTAATAAGGTCGAGCTTAAGATTAGTGTAGTTGGGTGCATTGCTGCTACTTGGATTTGCACCAAGAGTCTTTGGTTCCTAAGACCAACGGATGAGCTGTTATCCTTTAGAAGCTCGAGTGAACCACGGAGTTTAACCGAGGGGGTAGAAGATTAGCAGTCCCTACTGTCGACGGACTTCTCTCGGTGGATAAGAGGGGTTTAACCTCTATTTTTAGAATCACAATCTAATGTCTTGTTTAAACTATATCTACAGAAACATCAGCCTCATATCAGCTCTGGTTTAAGGATCAGGAGAATAATGGGGATAAGGTGAAGGGTAATAAGTAGGTGTTCACGGGTGTGGGACGGTTCAAGGGCAATAATATGGGAAGGTAGAGGTCCCCGTTGTGTTATTAGGAAAAGGTATAAGGAGTAGCTGGCTGTAATAAGTGTGCCCACACCTGTAAGGAGCAGTGTTCAATATGATCAATTAAATATGGAGGTAATAATCATTAGTTCACCTATTAGGTTTGGTAGAGGTGGGAGGGCTAAATTGGCTAAGCTGGCTACAAATCACCAGGTGGTTATTAAGGGAAGGACTATTTGTATGCCTCGAGCTAGAAGCATGGTTCGACTATGTGTGCGTTCGTAGCTGGTGTTAGCCAGGCAAAATAGTGCTGAGGAGGCAAGTCCATGTGCAATCATAAGGATAATTGCACCCGTAAATCCTCAGGGTGTTTGAATTAGGATCCCCCCTGCAACCAGGCCCATATGTCCAACTGAAGAGTATGCGATTAGTGATTTTAGGTCTGTTTGACGTAGGCAAATTGACCCAGTTATGATGATGCCCCAAAGGGCTAAGGCAATAAATGGGTATGCTAGTTCTTTGGTGAGCGGGTCTAGTATTACCATTATACGTATTATGCCATAACCTCCAAGTTTAAGAAGTACAGCCGCCAGGACTATGGATCCTGCAATTGGGGCTTCTACGTGAGCTTTGGGCAGTCAAAGGTGAACGCCATATAGTGGTATTTTTACAAGGAAAGCTAATAGGCAGGCAGCTCACCATAATTTATCTCCTCATGTCAAAAGGTTTAAGGGTTTTGAATACTGCAAGGTCAGTATTGATAGTGTTCCGTTGTCATTTTGTAGAAGCAGAAGAGCCACAAGAAGTGGTAGAGAGCCGGCTAGGGTATAGAATAAGAAGTAGGTGCCGGCATTAAGGCGTTCAGTTTGATTACCTCAGCGGGTGATGAGAATGAGGGTTGGGAGTAGCGTAGCTTCAAATATGATATAAAATATAATGATTTCCGTAGCACCGAATGCTAAAATTAAAAATGTTTGGAGTGATACCAAAAGAGTGATATAGGTTCGTTGGCGATTGAGAGGTTCGGGGGAGATGTGGTTCTGGCTAGCAAGAATTATAAGAGGTAGTAATCAGCAGGTTAACACTAATAAGGGTGTTGACAGTGGGTCTGTTGCTAAATAAAGATTAGATGAGGATCACCCGGTCTCCGATGATCATTTTAATCAGGATAAACTCGCTAGGGCAATGATTAAACTCTGGGCAATTGCTGTTGTTCACAGCCATTTTGCAGAGCTTAACCAGATTGTTGGGAAAAGCATTAGTGTTGGGATAAGGATTTTTAACATTGAAGTAGATTTAGGCTTTGTAGTCGGTCGGTGCCATGTGTTCGTGCAGTCGCTACTAGAAGTGCTAGTCCTGCGCTGGCTTCGCAAGCTGAAAAGGCCAATAGAAGTATTGGGGCTACTGAATAGCCGGTTGCTTCCATCTGAAGGGCCCACAAGGAGAGGGCAATAAATAAAGATAGTATCATTCCCTCTAGGCAAAGAAGGGCCGAGAGAAGGTGGGTGCGGTGAAATGCGAGTCCTATAAGCCCTAGAATAAAGGCTGAGGTAAAGCTGAAGTGTACTGGTGTCATAAGGCGGTCATGGACTTAAACCATGGTCTTTTGAGCCGAAATCAAGGGTCTTGTTTTGGACTAACTGCCTATTCAGCCCATTCTAGTCCCCCCTGTGTTCACTCATAAATTAAACCAAGAGTGAGTAGGGCAAGTACGGCGGCAGATCAGGCGAGAGTTAGGGTTGGTGTGGTTAGTTGATCACCCCAGGGGAGTGGGAGGAGAAGGGCAATTTCTAAGTCAAATAAAAGAAATAAAATAGCGACTAGAAAAAATCGGAGGGAAAAGGGTAGTCGGGCAGACCCTAGTGGGTCAAATCCGCATTCATAGGGGGATAGTTTTTCTGCGTCTGGCGTGATCTGGGGTAATCAGAAAGAAACAGTTGCTAGTACTGCGGATAGAAGAATGGTAATAGTAATGATGGTTGTGATTAAATTCATTATCTTTCCTTGGATTTTAACCAAGACCGGGTGATTGGAAGTCACTTATACGCATTAATACTAGAAAGATTATGAGCCTCATCAGTAGATAGAGACGTAAAGGAATAGTCATACGACGTCTACAAAGTGTCAGTATCAGGCGGCAGCCTCAAAGCCAAAGTGATGTTCGGATGTGAAGTGATATTGGATTTGTCGGAGTAAGCAAACTGCTAAGAAGGTGGAGCCAATAATTACGTGTAGGCCGTGGAATCCTGTGGCAACAAAGAAAGTAGAGCCGTATACACCGTCAGCGATTGTAAATGGCGCTTCGTAGTATTCTATGCCTTGAAGAAAGGTGAAGTAGAATCCCAGTAAAATAGTGAGTGTAAGAGATTGAATAGCTTGTTTTCGTTCGCCTTCCATAATGCTATGATGTGCTCATGTAACAGTAACACCAGATGCTAGTAGAACTGCTGTATTAAGAAGTGGTACTTCAAATGGGTCAAGGGGTGTAATTCCTGTGGGAGGTCAGCAGCCTCCAAGTTCAGGAGTGGGGGCAAGGCTAGCGTGGTAAAAGGCTCAGAAGAAACCCAAGAAAAAGAACACCTCAGATGTAATGAATAAAATTATACCGTAGCGTAATCCTTTCTGAACAGGCGGGGTGTGGTGTCCTTGGAAGGTGCCTTCTCGAATAATGTCTCGTCATCATTGATATATGGTGAGAAGCAGTAAAATATTGCCCATAGTGAGAAGTGTGAGCGAGTGGAAATGGAATCAGACTGCAGTGCCTGATGTAAGTAAAAGGGCGGCAATTGCGCCGGTGAGTGGTCAGGGGCTTGGGTCAACCATGTGGTATGCGTGTGCTTGGTGTGCCATTAAACGTTTTCTTGTAGGTAAAGGCTTAATAGGAGGACAAATACGTAGGCTTGAATTATAGCAACAGCAATTTCAAGGAGGGTAAGTAAAAATAAGACTAGGGCAGTTAGGATTGCAACCGTTGGCATAAGGGGTAGTAGTACGAAAGCTGCTGTTGCGATCAGTTGAATTAGAAGGTGTCCAGCTGTGAGGTTGGCTGTTAGTCGTACGCCTAGGGCAAGGGGTCGGATAAAGAGGCTAATTGTCTCGATGATGATTAAAACAGGAATTAGGGGTACAGGAGTTCCTTCAGGTAAGAGGTGACCTAGGGCAGCGGTGGGTTGATTCCGCATTCCAATAATTACTGTTGCGAGTCATAGGGGTACTGCAAGGCCTATATTAAGAGAAAGTTGTGTGGTGGGGGTAAATGTATATGGGAGTAGACCCAACATATTTAGGGTAATAAGGAACAATATTAAGGAGGTTAGTAGAACTGCTCATTTATGTCCACCGAGGTTTAAGGGCAGAAGAAGTTGCTGGGTAAACCGGTTAATAAATCATCCTTGAAGCGTAATAAGGCGGTTGTTTAGTCATCGGGCAGATGGTGTAGGGAAGAGAATTCATGGAAGAGTTAATGCTACAGCAATAAGTGGGATACCCATGTATGTAGGGCTTATAAATTGGTCAAAGAAGCTTAGTGTCATGGTCAGTTTCAGGGCTCAGGTTTAGCTTTTTCAGTGCTTTGTGAAGTAGGCTCATTCGTGAAGGTGTGGCCGAGGACTTTTGGGGGAATAACAGTTAAGAAAACCAGTCACGAGAATACCAGAATGGCAAATCAGGGGGCGGGGTTGAGTTGGGGCATGTCACTAGGGGTGGTTGGGGGCCACCAGTCTTTAGCTTAAAAGGCTAACGCTATTCCCGATTTAGCTTCTTAGTGAGGCATCTTCAAGTATTATAGTGGATCACTTCTCAAAGTGTTCTAGGGGTACTGCTTCAACAACGATGGGTATAAAGCTGTGATTAGCCCCGCAAATTTCGGAACATTGTCCGTAGAACACTCCAGGTCGAGAGGCAATAAAGGCTGTTTGGTTTAGTCGTCCTGGGACAGCGTCTATTTTTACACCTAAAGAAGGGACAGCTCAGGAGTGAAGAACATCTTCAGCTGAGACGAGGACTCGGATTGGAGACTCAACAGGGACTACTATTCGGTGATCTGCTTCCAGGAGGCGAAACTGACCGGGGACTAGATCTTGAGTGGGAACTATGTAGGAGTCAAATCCTAGGTCTTCATAGTCGGTATATTCATAGCTTCAATATCATTGGTGGCCCATAGCTTTGATGGTGAGGTGAGGATCATTAATTTCGTCTATAAGGTAGAGAATTCGAAGGGAGGGGAGGGCGATAAGAATAAGGATAACTGCTGGGAGAATAGTTCAAACGATTTCAATTTCTTGAGAATCAAGGATATATTTGTTGGTGAGTTTAGTAGAGACTATTGCTACGATGATATAAAGCACTAGAGTGCTAATAAGAAGAACAATCATAAGAGCGTGGTCGTGGAAATGAAGAAGTTCTTCTATAACAGGTGAGGCCGCGTCTTGGAATCCTAGTTGTGAGGGATGTGCCATTATAGCAAAATGCTCAAGACACGCGGGGTTTTAACCCACAATTCTGCCTTGACAAGGCAGTGTAATAGACTAGTTTTACTAGTGTCTTATGGAAGAAAGTGGCAGAGTGGTTATGCGGTTGGCTTGAAACCAGCACATGGGGGTTCAATTCCTCCCTTTCTCGTTAATTTGCTTGTACTTGTACAAATGCTGGTTCCTCAAATGTATGGTAAGGTGGAGGGCATCCATGTAGTCACTCTACGTTAGTTGAAGTTAGTTCAATTGATGCGACTTCCCGTTTAGCAGCAAAGGCTTCTCAAAGGATAAATAGGAACATAATTACGGCAACCAGGGAGATAAGGGACCCAATTGAGGAAACAGTATTTCATAGTGTGTAGGCGTCTGGGTAGTCAGAGTAACGTCGGGGCATTCCCGCTAGACCTAGGAAGTGCTGTGGGAAAAAGGTTAAATTTACACCTACAAACATGATTCCGAAGTGAATTTTGGTTCATGTGCTGTGAAGGGTAAATCCTGTAAATAGGGGGAATCAGTGAACAAAGGCTCCCATGATGGCAAATACAGCTCCTATAGATAGGACGTAGTGGAAGTGGGCAACCACATAGTAGGTGTCGTGAAGGACGATATCTAATGAGGAGTTTGCTAGGACAATACCGGTTAGTCCTCCTACTGTAAAGAGGAAAATAAATCCAAGGGCTCAAAGAAGGGGTGTTTCTCATTTAATTGAGCCACCATGCAATGTAGCTAGTCAGCTAAACACCTTTACCCCGGTTGGGATAGCGATGATCATAGTGGCGGATGTAAAGTAGGCACGAGTGTCGACGTCCATGCCAACAGTAAACATGTGATGGGCTCAAACGATAAAACCTAAGAGACCAATGGCTATCATGGCTCAAACCATGCCTATATATCCAAAGGGTTCCTTTTTACCAGAGTAGTACGCAACGATGTGTGAAATTATACCGAAGCCTGGAAGAATAAGAATATAAACTTCTGGGTGGCCAAAAAATCAAAATAGATGTTGATAAAGGATTGGGTCCCCTCCTCCTGCTGGGTCAAAGAAAGTGGTATTAAGATTTCGGTCTGTGAGTAACATTGTGATGCCTGCTGCAAGGACAGGCAGAGAGAGAAGTAATAGGACGGCGGTAATCAGAACAGCCCATACAAAAAGAGGGGTTTGGTATTGAGAAATCGCTGGGGGTTTCATGTTGATAATGGTTGTAATAAAATTAATGGCCCCCAAAATAGAAGAAATACCAGCTAAGTGAAGGGAGAAGATAGTTAAATCTACAGAGGCTCCTGCGTGGGCCAGGTTACCTGCTAGAGGGGGATATACTGTCCACCCTGTCCCGGCTCCGGCTTCAACCCCAGATGAGGCTAAGAGAAGAAGAAAGGAGGGGGGAAGTAGTCAGAAGCTCATGTTATTTATTCGGGGAAAGGCTATATCAGGGGCACCAATCATAAGGGGGATTAATCAGTTTCCGAACCCACCGATCATAATTGGCATGACTATAAAGAAAATCATAACGAAAGCATGGGCCGTGACGATCACATTATAAATTTGATCATCACCCAGAAGGGCTCCGGGCTGGCTTAGTTCGGCTCGAATAAGGAGACTTAGGGCTGTGCCGACTATTCCGGCTCAGGCACCAAATACTAAATAAAGGGTGCCAATGTCTTTGTGGTTGGTTGAGAAAAATCATCGTGTGATTGCCACAGGTAGGGTGGCTGAGTATTTAAGCGGTGGATTGTAACCCCACGAACAGAGGTTTAATTCCTCTCCTTATCAAGTCCTGTGGTGTACAACACGTTAGATTGCAAACCTGAAGAAGTAGGCTAATAGCCTACCGGGGCTTTCCCCCGCCTCGCCGCCCTGTGGCGGGGGAAAGTAGATGGATGCTCGCTGGATAGAGCGCTTAGCTGTTAACTAAGATTTTGTAGGATCGAGGCCTTCCCACCTAGAAAGGCTTTAGCTTAATTAAAGTGTCTGGGTTGCATTCAGAAGATGTGGGATAAAGTCCCGCAAGTCTTAACAAGGGCTGGGTGATTTTCACACCCGCTTAGAGCTTTGAAGGCTCTTGGTCTTAATGCTATCCTAAGCCCTTATAAGGTTAGTATTGCACTAACAGCGGGGGTAAGAGGAAGTAGTATTAAAGCTATAATAGTTATGAGTGAGAGGGGGAGAGTAATGTGGCTAAAGTTAAGTCGCCAAGGTGCTGTGGCAACTAGTGTATTGGGGTAGATGGTTAGGGTTATAGCATAACAAAGTCGGAGGTAGAAGTAAAGGCTAAGTAGGGCTGTTATAGCAGCTAGTGTAGCAGTTAATGGTAGACCTTGTTTTGTTAATTCTTGTAAAATGAGTCATTTTGGTATAAACCCTGAAAGAGGGGGGAGGCCACCTAGGGAGAGTAATACAAGCACGGTAAGTGCGGCTAGAGTTGGTGCTTTGGTTCATGAGGTTGCAAGGGAGTTAATGGTTAAAGAGTGGCTGGTCTTTAGTGTAAGAAATGCTGAAGATGTTATCACAATGTAGAGTAGCAGGCTGAGAAGTGTAAGGGAAGGCGCGAACTGTAAAATTAGAATTATTCATCCAAGGTGAGCGATTGAAGAGTATGCCAAAATTTTACGTAGTTGAGTCTGATTTAGTCCTCCTCAGCCCCCTACAAGGGTTGATAAAAGTCCTAGTGTAACAAGTAAAGTAGGGTCAATAGCTGGTGCTACTTGAATCAGGAGTGCAAATGGTGCAAGTTTCTGTCAGGTAGAAAGGATAAGTCCTGTGGTGAGCTCAAGTCCTTGAAGGACCTCTGGTAATCAAAAATGTACTGGTGCCAATCCTAGTTTAAGTGCAAGGGCTATTATAGCGGTTGTGGTTGCTAGGGGGTGGGATAATTGTTGAATATCTCATTCTCCGACTAATCAGGCGTTGGTAGTGCTGGCAAATAGAATTATTGCTGCAGCTGTGGCTTGTGTGAGAAAATATTTAGTTGTAGCTTCAACTGCTCGGGGGTGGTGTTGTTGTGCTATAATTGGAATAATGGCAAGGGTATTAATCTCTAGCCCTATTCATGCAAGTAGTCAGTGGGAGCTAGCAAAGGTGAGGGTTGTTCCTAGGCCCAGGCTAGAAATTAAAATGGTGAGTACATAGGGGTTCATTAGTAAAGGAAGGATTTTAACCAACATATTTGGGGTATGGGCCCAAAAGCTTAATTAGCTGACCTTACTAGAAGGTGGTGTAGTGGAAGCACTAAGAGTTTTGATCTCTTGAGTATGGGTTCGAGTCCCTTCTTTCTAGAATTGAGGGGACTTGAACCCCTATCAGCCACGCTATCAAGGTGGTCCTTAAACATTCAGGCACAATTCCTTGCAGTATTAAATCTGCGGAGGTAGACCTGCGAGTGCAATAGGAAGTGCAAGGTGTCATAGTACTAAGGCCAGGGTTATAGGGAGGAAACTTTTTCAAACTAAGTGTATGAGTTGGTCATATCGGAATCGAGGGTAGGAAGCCCGCACTCATAGGAATACTACGGACAGGAGAGCCGCCTTGGTTATTAAGTTTATGGCCGTTAGTTCGGGTAAGGTTGGGATGTGGGTTGCTCCCAAAAACAGGATGGCTGAGAGTGTGTTTATGAGAAGGATATTGGCATACTCAGCCAGAAAAAAGAGGGCGAAGGGTCCTCCAGCATATTCTACATTGAACCCGGAGACAAGTTCGGATTCCCCTTCTGTGAGGTCAAATGGGGCACGGTTTGTTTCGGCAAGGGTTGAGATATACCATATAGCGGCAAGGGGCCAGGCTGGTACAACTAATCAGATGCTTTCTTGGGCAATATTAAAGGTTTGGAGTGTAAAACCCCCTGTGAAAATAATTACGCTAAGCAGAATTAAACCTAAACTGACCTCGTAGGAGATGGTTTGTGCCACAGCTCGTAAAGCACCGATTAAGGCATATTTTGAATTTGATGCTCATCCGGAGCCTAAAATAGAATAGACGGCAAGGCTAGATAGTGCAAGTACAAATAGTACACCCAAATTTAAGTCTGTGACGGGGTAGGGGATAGGCATTGGGGCTCACAGGGTAAGTGCAAGTGTTAGGGCTAGTATTGGTGTAGCGAGGAAAAGGAAGGGGGAAGAGGTGGAGGGTCGAACTGGTTCTTTAATGAAAAGCTTTAGGCCGTCCGCGATTGGTTGAAGTAATCCATACGGACCAACAATATTAGGCCCTTTTCGCAGTTGCATATATCCTAAAACTTTTCGTTCAAGAAGGGTAAGAAAGGCGACTGCTAGAAGAACGGGGACGATGTAGGCAAGGGGGTTAAGAACGTGAGTGATTAGGGTCGTGATCATAGCTAAGGAGAGGGTTTGAACCTCTGAGAAAAAGGGCTTAGGCCTTTCGCAATTACCGGGCTCTGCCACCTTAGCGCGCCGTTCTCTTAGGCACACTTTGATGTGCTCCCTTGTCTGTTTTAGTTGCCTTCATCAGGTGGGGGTGGGGCGTGCCTCAAGCATGGGCCCCTTCTTTCCGGTCCTTTCGTACTAGGAAAGATCACTTCATAGATAGAAACTGACCTGGATTACTCCGGTCTGAACTCAGATCACGTAGGACTTTAATCGTTGAACAAACGAACCCTTAATAGCGGCTGCACCATTAGGATGTCCTGATCCAACATCGAGGTCGTAAACCCCCTCGTCGATAGGGACTCTGGGAGAGGATTGCGCTGTTATCCCTAGGGTAACTCGGTCCGTTGATCGGCGTTCGCCGGATCATTTTTGGTCAGAAATTCTGGTGCTTAGAGCAGTAGCTCTTGGCTATGGGGGCAGTGCCCCCAGTCCACATGGGGGCTTTGTTTTCCCCCGCGGTCGCCCCAACCAAAGACATATAGGCTAGGGGTCACTGCGTTTTTTCTTGATATAACAAGGTTACTTGACGTGATCTGCCGGGTGTCTAAAGCTCCATAGGGTCTTCTCGTCTTATGTAGTTATGCCCGCTTCTGCACGGGCAGATCAATTTCATTGACTTGGAAGAGGAGACAGCTAAGCCCTCGTGATGCCATTCATACAGGTCTTCATTTAAAAGACAAGTGATTGCGCTACCTTCGCACGGTCAAAATACCGCGGCCGTTAAACCCATAGTCACAGGGCAGGCGGGACCTCTTATGTTTTGATTTGCAAGAGGCGATGTTTTTGGTAAACAGGCGAGGCTTGTGTTTGCCGAGTTCCTTCTCTTCCTTTGGGTCTTTCCCTGCTTGCACTCCTGTGTGGGGTTAACGATTTATTGGTGTAGGCTTTTCTTGGTGTTTTTTCTGGCCTGCATGACCCTCTTGATTTGGGTTCGTTATTTGTCGGTGGGGAGTCCGGTCCGACTTACACATGTGCTGGGAGAGGGTTATTCCCTCTTATTACTCATTCTAGCATAATCTCTTCCATGGGGGCATGGAATGGCTTAGTACGGTTAGGGGGTAGGATTTCTTATCAAAATAAGAGGTTTATATCTGTCTGAGCTTTAACGCTTTCTATGCAGGTGGCTGCTCTTAGGCCCACTGTAACAGGTTACCTTAGTAATTATGATCCTTAGCCGCCTGTTAAGGTTGTGTCCTTGTTCAAAGGAGCTGTACCTCCTTTGACTAACTCCCTTGGTTTCTCTAGGACTAGGTTAGTTTTACCTTTGTGTCTTAAGAAAGCCAGGGGGCTGAACTTCTATTCATTTCCTAAGCAACCAGCTATAACTAGGCTCGATAGGTTTATCACCTCTACTCGGGGCTCGTCCCACTCTTTTGCCACAGAGACGGGTTGGCCCTATAATAGGCTGTCCCGGAGTAGCTCGTCTAGTTTCGGGGGCCAGAACTAAAGTTCTCTTTGCTCTGGTTTGCTGGCTAAATCATGATGCAAAAGGTACGAGATTTAATCTCTGCTTTTCTAGGCTTAAATGGGTTGTTTCATTTCTCTTTCAGCTTTCCCTTGCGGTACTTTCTCTGTTGCTCAATGTTCCCTTTTCTGTCGCCCATACTAAGGGGGAAAAATGGTTTGTTGACTTAATTCTAAGTTTTGTTGGGGTATTTATGTTGTGGTGTTAGACCAAATGTGTTGGCTAGCTAGTCAGCTCAGGGTGACCCGATTTGCACGGATGTCTTCTCGGTGTAAGGGAGGTGCTTTTCTATCTTAGCTACACTCTGGTTATTCCAAGCGCACCTTCCGGTACACTTACCATGTTACGACTTGCCTCCCCTTTGTTCGGTTAACTTCTTAGTTAGAAGGGAGTATTGAACTTGGGGAGAGTGACGGGCGGTGTGTGCGCGCCTCAGAGCCAGTTTCAAGAGAACTCTCTGCTTTCTGTTTACTGCTAAATCCACCTTCGGACGCTGGTTTCACAGCGTGGTTCGTAATGCTCTATTTTAGAGAATGTAGCCCATTTCTTCCCACCCCATGCGCTACACCTCGACCTGACGTTTTGGGTTATACCCATTTTGCTTACTATATGACCTTCACAGGGTAAGCTGACGACGGTGGTATATAGGCGGGGAAAACAAGAGGTGGTGAGGTTGAACGGGGGTTATCGGTTCTAGAACAGGCTCCTCTAGGTGGGTCTGAGGCACCGCCAAGTCCTTTGGGTTTTAAGCTGGCGCTTGTAGTTCCCTGGCGGATGTCAGTTGTATATTTTCATCAAAGTTTACGGCTAGGCATAGTGGGGTATCTAATCCCAGTTTGTTTCATAGCTGTCGTGGGTTCAGGGGGTATTAAAGCTGCTTTCGCAGTGGAGCTTCGTGCCCCCAGGTGCGTATGACAGCTGAGGGGGTGTTCGGCTTTATTAATTATTATTCCATAACCACTCTTTACGCCGGTAATTATCAACTTGGGCCTCTCGTATAACCGCGGTGGCTGGCACGAGTTTTACCGGCCCTCTTAACCTTAACTAAGTCAAGCTTTCGCTTATGGCTTAATATTTATCACTGCTGAGTTTCCTTGGGGGTGTGGCTTAGCAAGGCGTCTTGGGCTGCCGAGGCGTGCCTGATGCCAGCTCCTCGTCCCCGGGCAGGGGATTAAGGGCATCCTCACAGGAGTGCGGAGACTTGCATGTGTAAGTTCAGTTAAAGCTGATAGTAAAGTCAGGACCAAGCCTTTGTGCTCGTGGGACTTTCTAGGGTCCATCTTAACAGCTTCAGTGTTATGCTTTAGTTAAGCTACGCCAGC